TCTGGTGACTCCTCTGATCAAGGGTCGCTCGATCAGATCCATTCGAGCTCTCCCGTCGACTCGTTCTGGTGATCCCTCTGATCAAGGGTCACTCGATCGAATTGGATGGGTTTGGCGAGAGTCGATGGTTGAATAGCGATCTGTTCGTATCGTTTCGGTTCTCGATCTGGGTTGAGGTTGAATTACCCTCAAAATCTAGTAAATTAATATTTTAAAAGAAGGTGTAATTAATTGAGTATAGTAATTTAACTGCAGGTTTTGAAATGTAAACATTCGATCAACGATTCGCTCTGGTGACTCCCCTGATCAAGGGTCACTCGATCGGATCCATTCGAGCTCTCCCGTCGATTCGTTCTGGTTACTTCCTCTTTCAAAAAAAGGGGTTGGCTTTATATCCCTCAAAATCTAGTAAATTAATATTTTAAAAGAAGGTGTAATTGATTGAGTATAGTAATCTAGTTGCAGGTTTTGAAATGTAAACATTCGATCAACGATTCGCTCTGGTGACTCCCCTGATCAAGGGTCACTCGATCGGATCCATTCGAGCTCTCCCGTCGACTCGTTCTGGTGACTTCCCTGATCAAGGGTCACTCGATCGAATTGGATGGGTTTGGCGAGAGTCGATGGTTGAATAGCGATCTGTTCGTATTGTTTCGGTTCTCGATCTGGGTTGAGGTTGAATTATCCTCAAAATCTAGTAAATTAATATTTTAAAAGAAGGTGTAATTAATTGAGTATAGTAATCTAGTTGCAGGTTTTGAAATGTAAACATTCGATCAACGATTCGCTCTGGTGACTCCCCTGATCAAGGGTCACTCGATCGGATCCATTCGAGCTCTCCCGTCGACTCGTTCTGGTGATTCCCCTGATCAAGGGTCATTCAAGCTTTCCCATCAAATTAATCAAATTATTCTAACTAAAAATTAATAAATTAATAATTTTAATATTAACTTAAATATAATTTAATAAAATTTGTTATAAATTAATTCATTATTATTAAGATTATTAAATTATTTTAGGTAAATTAAATAACTATGTAATTTTATAAATATATAGATTTAATTATTTATTATAAATAATAATAAATTATATATATATATATATATATATATATATATATATATATATATATATATATATATATATATATATATATATATATATATATATATATATATATATATATATATATATATATATATATATATTAAATAAATTATAATTTTAAAAAATAATAAATTTAAAGTTTATTTAAATATTTTTAATTTAATTATTCGTTGTTTGGGGAGGGGGATCTTAAACAATGAAATTAAAAAGATAGACTAAGTTTTTAAGTTATTAGATTCATAATCTTAAGATATAAATTATTATTCTTTTTAAAAAAAATTTTAGTTTAAAATTAAAAACTTTTTTTTTACAAAAAAAAAATAATTTATAATTAATTAAATTTTAAAAAATTAAAATTTAGTTTATTAATTAATTATTAAATTTAAATATATATAATTTTATGATAAAAATAATTATTTTAAATAAATATTTATTAAAATTTAATAAATAAAATTAAAAATTTAAGAAATTAATATTTAGAAATTTTATTAAATATAGGTTAATTTTGTGCCAGCATCAGCGGTTAAACAAAATATATAAATTAATTATATTAATTTATTATAAAAATATTTAATTATTAATATTAATATATACAATTTTTAGATTAAATAAAATTTGTTAAAATTATTATTAAATTAAATTAATTTTATTTAAGTTAATACTTCAATAAACTAGGATTAGATACCCTATTATTAGTATAAAATTTTATTAATTAAGTATTAAATTTAAATGTTAAAATTTAAAAATTATGACGGTATTATAATCTATTTAGAGGAACTTGTAACATAATTGATACTCCACGATTTGATAAATTTAATATAAATTAATATTTTTGTATGTTCGTTATAAAAAAATTTATTAATAATTTAAATTTTTAAATTTTATTAAAATAAATTATTTCAGATCAATATGAAATTATATATTAAAAGTTTTATGAGTTACTATTTATTAAAATAAATATTATTTAATTTTTAAATAATTAAATTAAATGGATTTAATAGTAATAAATAAAAATAATTATTTATGAATCTAGTTTTATAATATGTACATATTGCCCGTCACTTCTAGAAATAGGATAAGTCGTAACAAAGTAAATATACTGGAAAGTGTATTTAGAAAAGAATTAAATTATTAAAGGAATATAGTTAATTTATAATATTTATTTTGCTAATAAAAGTTATTTATAAAAATTATTCTTAATTAATTTAAATTATATAATTTTTTAAGTAATTTTGATTAAATAAATAAAGTAATAATATAAAATTAATAATATTTAGTAATATGAATAAAAAATATAATAATTAAGTATAAATAGTATTGTAAAAGAATAAAAATATTATTTTAAAATAAATATTAAAATTTTTTACCTTTTGTATCAGGGTTTATTAAATTTAATAAATAAAAATTTTAATTCTCGAAATAAACTGATCTATTTATATATGATAATTAATGTAACAATATTATTATTAATTTATAAATAGTAATGAGAGGTTATTCATAGTTTATATATCTAGTTATTTTATAAATAAATTTAATTTAATTAAAATTAAATTATATATATTTACTATAAAATATATATATTAATTTTAATAAAATTATTAGGGATAAACTTAATAATTATATTAATATATTAATAATAAATAAATAATTATAATAAAAATAATAATTTTTATTTATAAATAATTTATAATAATTAATAAATAATAAATATAATTTTAAAATTATTTAATTATATATAAAATTATTAATTTTAATTAAATTAAATTAATTAATAATGATAAAATTAGTAAATAAAATTTAATAAAATTATATAAAATAAAGATTATTTTAAGGAATTAGGCAAAAATTTTTATTCACCTGTTTATTAAAAACATGGTTTGTTGAATTAATAATAATAAATCAATTCTGCTCAATGAAATTATTAATTCAACAAACCATGTTTGACTGTACAAAGGTAGCATAATCAATTGTCTTTTTATTAAAGTCTAGAATGAAAGAAATAATGAAATAAAAACTGTCTCAAAATAAATAAATTTTAAAATTTATTATAAGTTAAAATTCTTATATTTTTATAAAAGACGAGAAGACCCTATAGAATTTTATTATTATATTAATTAATATTATTAAATTTAAATAATTTATATTATTATAATAATTATATTGGGGGGATAATAAAATTTAATTAATTTTTATAATTTTTTTTCTAATATATTAGAATTATGTAACCAATATTATTGAATTTAAATAAATTACCTTAGGGATAACAGCGTTAAATTTTTAAAGAGTTCATATTGATAAAAATTTTTGCGACCTCGATGTTGAATTAAAATTAATTATTATTGTAGATAATAATAAAATTTAGTCTGTTCGACTATTAAAATTTTACATGATTTGAGTTTAGATCGGTGTAAGCCAGATCGGTTTCTATCTTTATAATATTAAATATATTTTTGTACGAAAGGACTTAATATAAATAATAATTATTAAATTCATGAATAAAATTATTGTGAATTACTTTGACAGAATAGTGTATTAAATTTAGAATTTAAATAATAAATATATTAATTATATTTAAGTAATATTGATTATAATTAATAGTTTAATTATTTCTTTAAATATAATAATCATAGTATTAATTTCTGTAGCATTCTTAACTTTATTGGAACGTAAAATTTTAGGGTACATTCAATTACGAAAAGGACCAAATAAAGTAGGTATCATTGGATTATTCCAACCATTTAGTGATGCAATTAAATTATTTTCTAAAGAAAATTTTATAGTATTAAAATCTAACTATTATTTTTATTTATTTAGTCCTATATTTAGAATATTTTTAATATTAATATTATGAAATAATATACCTATATTAAGAGATTTTATTAATAATTATATAAATATAATATTAATTTTATGTTTAATAAGAATAGGGGTATTTCCTATAATAATTGCTGGCTGATCTTCTAATTCAGTTTATTCAATCATTGGTAGACTTCGAAGTATTGCACAGACTATTTCTTATGAAGTTAGAATAATTTTATTAATACTTAGGATTTTATTGATAGTAGAAAGATTTAGATTAATTAATATTATTAAATTTCAAAATAATATTATTTTTATAGTATTTTTTTTTCCTTTGATGATTATTTTTTACATTAGTCTATTAGCAGAATTAAATCGCACTCCTTTTGATTTTGCAGAAGGTGAATCTGAATTAGTTTCAGGATTTAACACTGAATATATAAGAGGAAGGTTTGCAATAATTTTTATTGCCGAATATGGAATAATTATATTTATAATATTTTTATTTACTATTATATTTTTTGGTACTAATATAAGTAGTATTATTTTTTATATAAATTATTCATTGTTTTTATTTTTAATTATTTTAATTCGAGGTACTTATCCTCGAATACGTTACGATTTTTTAATATATTTAACTTGAATAAGATATTTACCTATTAGTTTAAATTATATTATCTATATTCTTAGAATAAAATGAATATTATTTATTTAGCATATATATATATATATATATATATATATATATATATATATATATATATATATTAGTGTTAATAATCTGCACAAAATTTTTTGAAAATTTTAGTAATAATTTAGTTTATTATATATATATATATATATATATATATATATATATATATATATTAGTTGGAAATAAAAATTCAATTTAATTATTAACAATAATTTTCCGCTATTTTGGATTCAACTAAAAGAAATATCAAAAAATTTGAACTTCTAATTCAAAAATAAATAATTAATTTTATTTATATTTCTTAGTAATATGTCTGAATAAAGGTAATAAATTGTAAATTTATTTATAGAATATTAATATTCTTATTACTAAAATTTATAAACTTATTTATATTTTAAACTTTGAAGGTTTATAGTTTTATTAACTTAAAATTTTAAACTAATTCCATTAATAATAGTAATACTATTATTATTCATAATAATATTATAATTTTATAATTATATCTGTTACTATAATTAATAAACTTATAATTATTTTTTTTAGAAAATGAATTAATTATAATGTTTAAAAATAATATTCGTAAATAAAAAAATATACTAATTAAAGATCTTATAATCAGTAAAATAAAAATAATTAAAGGTAAAGAAATAAATAATTCTTTTGTTACAATTAATTTTATTAAAAATCCAAAAAATGGTGGAATTGAAGCTAATGAAAAAATGTTAAAATTTATTATATAATAAATAATAATATTATTAAATTTTAATAACTTTATATTATTAATATTATTAATATTATATTTATTAAATGTTAAACATAAAGATAAAGAAATTATTGAATAGATAACAAAATAATTTATTCTTATTATTTCGTTAAAAATTATTAAAATAATAATTCATGATATTTGAATAATCGATGAATAACAAAAAATAAATTTTAAATTTCTTTGACTTAATCCTTTTATTGACCTATAAATTCTTGATAATAATATAATAAATAAGTTAAATAATATAGAGAACTTGTAATTTAATAGATTACTTAAAATAACTAAAGGAATGATTTTTTGTATTGTTGAAATTAAATAAATATTAATTCAATTTATATTATTTATAATTTTTAAATATCAGTAATAAAAAGGCGGAACACCTATTTTATTAATTATACTTAAATTCATAAATATTATAATAATATCTTTAGAAATATTATATTCTAATAATAACCTTATTATTAAAAATAAATAAGAATTAAGAGTTTGGATTAAAAAATAATTAATAAATGATTCTTTTTTAATGTTTTTGTCAAAAATTAATAAACTAATAAATCTAATTATATTAATTTCCATAATTATTCATATAGAAAATCAAGAGGATAAAATAAATACTATCAAATTTGAAATAATAATAATGGGAATAAAAAAAATATAACAATAATAATTTATTAATATTTATAATTTTATAATTATAATAATAAAGTGCCTGAATAAAAGGGTTATTTTGATAGAATAAATTATATAATTATTACAATTATCTTTATTATATATATATATATATATATATATATATATATATATATATATATATATATATATATAATTTTAAAAATGAATAAATTTAAATTATTAATAAATTAAGTCGAAATTAATTGCTAAGATTTAGCTTCATTTTTTTTTTAAGTTTAAATTAAATAAATTAATATTTTTAAATTTGCAATTTAATATTTTTAAATAAATTATTAAACTTATTTAAATCATTTTAATGCACCTTCAATTCATTCTATATATAGTCCAATTAATAAAATAATTATAATAATTATTACATTTAAATAATTTAAATAATAATAATATTTTGATAAAAAAATTATAGGTAAAATTAATGAAATTTCTACATCAAAAATTAAAAAAATAATAGAAATTAAATAAAAAGATAAAGAAAAAGGCAATCGATTTTTAGATATTGGATCAAACCCACACTCAAAAGGAGAATTTTTTTCTCGTCTCTTAAATATTTTTTTTGAAATAATAAAATTAATTAATATTATAATAATTAAAATCATTAAAATTATTACTGTAATATTAAATAAAATTATTATTATTTATACTATTAACTAATAGACTAATTAATTGGAAATTAATTTTACTTATTATAATATATAAATAATTACTATTAATTAGATCAAAAGTAAATTAATAAATATAAAAATAATCAAACTACATCTACAAAATGTCAATATCATGCAGCTGCTTCAAACCCAAAGTGATGAGTACTAGAATAATTATTTTGATAAATTCGAAGTAAATTTACTATTAAAAATAATGTTCCAATAATTACATGTAATCCATGAAATCCCGTAGATATAAAAAAAATTGAACCATATACTGAATCAGAAATAGTAAAATTAGCTTCATTATATTCCTTATATTGATAAATAGTAAAAATAATTCCTAAAAAAATTGTTAATATTAAACTAATAAAACTAATTTTTTTTAATTTAAATAAAATAGAATAATGGCACCATGTAATTGTTACTCCTGATGATAAAAGAATAATTGTATTTAATAAAGGAATATTATAAGGATTAAAGGCAATAATATTTTTTGGAGGTCAAATACTACCAATCTCAATACTAGGGGATAAAAATATATGAAAATAACATCAAAAAATTCTAAAAAAAAATAGAACTTCTGAGGCAATAAATAATAATATACCAATTTTTAATCCTATAATAACTTTTTTAGTGTGAAACCCTTGAAAAGTTCTTTCTCGAATTACATCTCGTCATCATTGAAATACACATAATACTAATAATAATCTACTAAATATTAATATTAAAGTATTAAAATTATTAAATCAATTTATTAAACTAATTATTATTACTAATAAATTAAATGATAATATTAAAGGTCAAGGTCTTAGAGTCACTAAATGAAAAGGTTGAAATAATTTTTTCATAATTTGTTTCTGTCCTATATAATAATCTTAAAACTCTAAATACATAAGCTTGAATTACTGAAACTCTTAACTCTAAAATAATTAATACTCTTTGAGTTAATAATATAATTCTTAATATTACTATATTTAATTTATTACCAGTTGATGAAATTAAGGTTATTAATAAATGACCAGCAATTATATTTGCAGACAATCGAACAGCTAAAGTTAATGGACGAATAATATTACTAATTGATTCAATTATTACTATAAAAGGCATTAATATTCTTGGAGTTCCTTGTGGAACTAAATGAATAAATATATGGTTAGTATTGATTATTCAACCAAATATTATTATTATTATCCATAATGTTAAAGATAATGTTATTCTTATAGACATCTGTCTAGAAGAAGTATAAATATATGGGTATAACCCTAAAAAATTATTTAACATAATTATTATAAATAAACTAATAAACATAATTATATTTATTACATTAATTTTATTGTTTAATAATATAAAAAATTCATTGATCAGGTATTTAATTATATTAATATATAAGTAATTTCATCGAGATGGAATTAACCAAAATAAATTTGGATAAAATAAAATAATATAAACTGAACTAATTCAATTTATAGATAAATTTATTGATGTAGAAGGATCAAAAATAGAAAATAAATTTATTATCATTTATTTAGAAAATTAATGCTATTTTTATTAATTAAATTAAATTTAATATTTACATAAATAATTAAATAATATAATAATAATATACTAATTATTAATAATATAATAAAATATAAATATAATCTTAATCATATTATAGGTCTTATTTGAGGAATGAAAAAGATATTACTTAAAGTAATAATTTTAATTTGACAAACTAAAGTTATTTTTTAACTAATCTTTTAATTCAATTGATATCTTAAAGGTAAGAATTGATTTTTTAAATCAAAATATAGTATAATTTACAAATACTTCAATTGAAAATTATTTATTTTTAATTCAATTAATAAATATATTCATTCTAGTAGATTCTAAAACAATAGGTATAAATCTATGATTTACCCCACAAATTTCAGAACATTGACCAAAAAATACTCCTGGTCGTTTAATTAATGATCTAATTTGATTGATTCGACCAGGTACTGCATCTACTTTAACCCCTATTGAAGGAATAGTAAAAGAGTGAATTACATCAGTTGAATTAACTAATATTCGAATTTGTGTATTATAAGGTAATACTATTCGATTATCTACGTCTAATAATCGAAATATATTATTATCTTTAATTATAAATGAATCAAAATTAATTATTTTAAAGTCATTATATTCATAACTTCAATATCATTGATGGCCTATAATTTTAACTGTGATATTAGGTAAATTAATTTCATCTGTTAAATATAAAATCTTTAAAGATGGAATAGCCAAAAAAATTAATAAAATTATAGGAATAATAGTTCAAATAATTTCAATTATTTGTCCTTCTAATAAATTATGATTAATAAATTTGTTATAGACTATAAATCTAATTATATAAATAATTATAGTAATAATTATTATAATAATTAATATAGCATGATCATGAAATATGATTATATTTTCTATTACAGGAGAATTAGCATCTTGAAATATAAGTTGGCTTCATAAAGAAATTTTTAAAAATAATTTAAAATTATATTTATAGAATTTAAGTCTATTGCACTAATCTGCCATTTTAAAAATTTAAATAAATCTTAGGAATTTCACTAAAAGAATGATATCTAGGTGGATAAGCTATTACTCATTCAATAGAATTATTAATATTTTTTATAAAAATAATAATACGTTGAGAAATAATTCTTTCTCATAAAATAAAAAAAAAATATATAGTTCTAAATATAGAGATTAATCTTCCCATTGAAGAAATAATATTTCAACAAAGATATGAATCTGGATAATCTGAGTATCGACGAGGTATTCCCCTTATTCCTAAAAAATGTTGAGGAAAAAAAGTTAAATTAACCCCTAAAAATATTATAATAAATTGAATTTTCAATCATTTTTGATTTATTGTTATACCAAATATTATAGGGTATCAATAAATAAATCTTCCAAAAATTGCAAAAACAGCTCCTATAGATAATACATAATGAAAATGAGCAACTACATAATAAGTATCATGTAAAATAATATCAATAGATGAATTAGATAAAATAATTCCAGTTAATCCCCCTACTGTAAATAAAAAAATAAACCCTAATAATCATAAATTAGTAACATTTATTTTAATCTTTATACCATTTATTGAAGCTAATCATCTAAAAATTTTAATACCTGTAGGAACAGCAATAATTATAGTAGCCGAAGTAAAATAAGCTCGAGTATCAACATCCATACCAACAGTAAATATATGATGAGCTCAAACAATAAATCCTAATAATCCAATAGAAATTATAGCATAAATTATTCCTATTGCACCAAATGTTTCTTTTTTTATCCTTTCATTTCTAATTATATGAGAAATTAAACCAAACCCTGGTAAAATTAAAATATATACTTCTGGATGTCCAAAAAATCAAAATAAATGTTGATAAAGAATTGGATCCCCTCCACCGGCTGGGTCAAAAAATGAAGTATTTAAATTACGATCAAATAATAACATAGTAATGGCACCAGCTAATACTGGTAATGATAATAATAATAAAATTGCAGTTAATAATATTGATCAAGCTAATAAAGGAATATTTTCAATTTTGTAAATTTTTATATTTAAAACAGTAGTAATAAAGTTAATTCTTCCTATAATTGATGAAGCCCCAGCAATATGTAATGAAAAAATAGATAAATCTACTGAAGGCCCACTATGAGATAAATTTGATGATAAAGGGGGATATACTGTTCATCCTGTACCAGTCCCTGTTCCAATAAATATACTAGAAATTAATAAAATTAACCTAGGTGGTAATAGTCAAAAACTTATATTATTTATACGAGGGAATGCTATATCTGGTGCTCCTAAAATTATTGGAACTAAATAATTTCCAAATCCTCCTATTATTACAGGTATAACAAAAAAAAAAATTATAGTAAAAGCATGAGTAGTAACAATTGAATTATAAATTTGATCATTACCAATTAAAGATCCTGGATTTCCTAATTCTATACGAATAATTATCCTTATAGATAAACCTAAAATTCCCGATCATATTCCAAAAATAAAATATAAAATTCCAATAAACTTATGATTAGTAGAAAAAAATCATATTTTCATATTTATATAGTTTAATAAAAACCTTATATTTTCATTATAAAAATAAATTAATAATTTTATAAATTATATAATATTTATAAATATAATAATTATCTTAATATCTTCAATATTAAATTTTTAAGTTAAACTATATAAATCTAAATTAATATTATCATAATAATAATTAAAATTACTAAATTTAATATTATTAAAATATTATTATTATTATTATTAATAAAATTATCAAAATTATTTATTTTATTTATTCATATTATTAAAGAATTTTTAAAAATTATCTCTCTTCATCCTTTATCATAATAATTTAAATAATTTTTTGTAAAATTTAATGGAAAAATAATAAATAAAGGAATAAAATTATATAAAAATCATATTTTACCAAAAAAATATTTAATAAAATATATTAATTTAAAATTTTTAATGTAATTTATTGTTTTATTTAAAATAATAAAAATTATACAAATAAAAATAATAGAATTTTTTTCTATAAAATTTAAAAATACAATTTCAATATTATTAAAAATAAGATAGTTTATTATAAATCCATAGAAAATAGATATTAATATTAATAAAATTATTGAATAATTTATTAATTTAAATTCTCTAATATTATTTAAGCTATTAAAATTTAAAACTTTAAATATTAGATAATAAATTATTCGAATTCTATAAGATACAGTTAATCCTGTACTAATTAATAAAAAAAAATAAATAATTATGTTATTATTTGATAGAAATATATATTCTAAAATTTGATCCTTAGAGTAAAACCCTGATATAAAAGGTATACCACATAAGGATAGATTAGAAATTATTAATATTCTGAAAGTTATAGGTATATAATATTTAAATTTACCAATATAACGAATATCTTGATAATTTATTATTCCATGAATTAAAATTCCAGAACATATAAATATTATTGATTTAAATATTGCATGAGCAACTAAATGAAAATATGATAATTCTCAATTTTTAAAAGCAAAAATTATTATTATTAGTCCTAATTGAGATAAAGTAGAAAATGCAATAATTTTTTTTATATCAAATTCAAAATTAGCAGAAAATCCTGCTATTATTATAGTAATTAATCTAATAAAAATAATAATTTTTATAATATATTCATTTTTATAAATTAAATAATGAAAACGAATTAGTAAATATACTCCAGCAGTTACTAATGTAGACGAATGAACCAAAGAAGAATCGGGGGTTGGTGCTGCTATTGCAGCTGGTAGTCAAGAAGAAAAGGGATACTGAGCTCTTTTAGTAAAAGCAGAAATTACAATTATTGATACAAATATTAAATTAAATATTTTATTATTAAAAATAAAATTTCAATTTCCTATAATTATTATCATACTAATACTCATTAAAATAGTTACATCTCCAATTCGATTTAATAAAATAGTTAATATTCCTGAATTAAATCTATAATTATTCTGATAAAAAATTACTAAACAATAAGAAATTAAACCAAGTCCATCCCATCCAATTAGAATCCTAATTATATTTGGGCTAACTACTATTAATAATATTGATAAAATAAAAAAAAAAACTAAATAAAAAAATCGAATATTATTATTATCATGACCTATATATTCACAACAATATAATATAATTATAGATGAAATTAATAAAACTATAAAAATAAATATTAGTATAATTCAGTCTATATAAATAAATAAATTGATATTTACTGAATTTAAAATTATTACATTTCATTCTATAAAATAAGAAAATTTATTAACCAATATAAATAATCTTAACATTATCCTTATTCTTCTGATTATTAAAAATAATATTCTTCTAATATAGTATAATATTATTATTTAAAGTAAATCATACATTTTTGATTCCACAAATCAATATTTTAATTAAATTATTTAAATAAATAAATAATTCAATTTTTATAATAATTAAATTTAAAGGAATTCAATGTAATAGTAATAATAAATATTCTCTAATATTATTAATTCTTATTTTATTAGTTAAAGAATTATATTTTCCATGTTGAGAATAAGAGAATAAATATAATGAATACATTGAACTTAAATATATTCTAATTATTAATAATAAAATTATATTAATTGATCAACTTAATATAATATTAATAATTATGATTTCTCTTAATAAATTTAAAGAAACTGGTGAAGACATATTACAAATACAAAATAAAAATCATCACATAGAAATAGTAGGTAATAAATTTAATATACCTTTATTAATAAATATATTTCGACTTTTAGAACACCTGTAAAATAAGTTTACTAAAACAAATAAAGCAGAAGAACATAATCCATGAGCTATCATTATTAAATATCCTCCTACTACTCCTCAATTTGTTATCCTAGAAACTCCTAATAATATTATTCCTATATGAACAACAGAAGAATATGCCACTAATATTTTTATATCATATTGACGTAAACAAACTAATCTTAATATTATTATACCAAATAATGAAATAATTATAATTATATAATTAAAATTTTTTCTATAATTTAACATTATTATTATTCTTCGAATAATTCCATATCCCCCTAATTTTAATATTACTCCTGCTAAAATTATTGATCCACAAATAGGTGCTTCAACGTGAGCCTTAGGTAGCCATATATGTAATATAAATAAAGGTAATTTTACTAAAAAAGCAAAAATTATATATAAATATATGATACCTTTTAAATAATTAAACTCAATAATATTATTTAAAATAATTAAATAATTCAATCTATTAAAATAATTTAATAAATAAAATATAATAATTATTAATGGTAAAGAAGCAAATATAGTATATAATATCATAAATATTGAAGCATTAATCCGTTCAGGTTGATATCCTCACCCTATAATTAATAAAAAGGTAGGAAAAAGACTAATCTCAAAATATAAATAAAATATAAAATAATTAATTGATATAAAACTAAATATCAAAGATAATAATAATAATAATAAAATTATTCTAAATATTTTATTATTATTAAACTTAAATCTTACTATAAATATTAATATAATAATTCATAAAGATAATAAAGTTAATATATAGCCTAGTAAATCTATCCCTAATCAAGAATATAAATTTATTCAATTTTCATTAAAATTAATAGAATAAGTAAAACCTAATGTAATTAATATTAATAATATTACTAATAACTTTAATAAAATTTTACTATTATTAATAAAAATATTAAAATTTAATATAATAACAAAAAATAATACCTTTATCATTTATTTAAATTTAATAGTTTAACATTATCATTACCATATGAACGAATTAAAATAATTAATAATGATAATCCTAATACTCTCTCACATACTACAAATACTAAATAAAATAATACTATAATTATTCTATTATTTATTAATATTAAATTACTCAACAATATTAATAATCTTAATATAATAAATTCTAAGCAAATTAAATTTATTAAAATTTGATTATATAAATATACAAATAATAATATTGATATAATAATTATAATAATGTAAAAATAAGTATTTAAAAAAATAGTTATTAATTTAAATAAAAATATTAATTTTGTAAATTAAATATAAGTTATTCTTATAACTAATCAAAAAAATAATAAAAATTATATCTTTAATTTCCAAAATTAATATTTTAATAAACTATTTCTTGGAATAAAAAAAAAATGATAAAAACTATATTTATAATGCAAATTTATTTAATTATATTAATAATTTTTATTAGATTGTTAATTATTTCAATACCCTCATATAATAATAATATTCATCCATTATTTTTTTGTTTATTACTATTAATATACACAATTTCTAATTCATTAAATATTAGTGTATTAAATTATACTCATTGATTTTCTTACATTATATTTTTAATTATAATTGGAGGAATAATAATTATTTTTCTATATTTTACTAGATTTATTAATAACGCTAAGATAAAGATTAATTGAATAATGTTTTTAGCATTACCTATAAAATTAATAATATTAATTTTATTTATTATAATATTATTAATAATAAATAATATTATTCTACCTTGAAATAATAAAATTACAGAACTATCTTTGATTAATAGAGTTTATAATAATATTAATTATATATTTATATATAATAAAAATATTAGAATAATTATTACTATACTATACCTATTAATATGTCTAACAATAATTGTAAAAATTACTATTAATAATAAAATTACATTACGTAAAATTAATTAAATGAAAAAATCAATACTTAAAAAATATATATTAATAAATATTATTTATAACTCTTTAATTAATTTACCTACTCCCATTAATATTTCTATATGATGAAATTTTGGATCATTATTAGGTTTATGCCTAATCATCCAAATTATTTCAGGATTTTTTTTATCTATACATTATACTCCAAATATTAGAATAGCATTCGATAGGATTATTCATATTATTCAAGATGTAAATTATGGATGATTATTTCGATTAATCCATATAAATGGAGCTTCATTTTTTTTTATTTGTATATTTATTCATATTGGTCGAGGGATATATTATAATTCCTTTATTTTAATAATAACTTGAACAATAGGAGTATTAATTTTTTTAATTACTATAGCAACAGCTTTTATAGGATACGTCTTACCTTGAGGACAAATATCATTTTGAGGAGCTACTGTTATTACAAATTTAGTATCAGCTATTCCTTATATTGGTGAAAATATTGTTTTATGATTATGAGGAGGATTTTCTGTTAATAATGCTACTTTAAATCGATTTTATTCATTACATTTTATTATACCTTTCATTATCTTAATAATAGTAGTTATTCATTTAGTTTTTTTGCATGAAACAGGATCAAGTAACCCTATAGGATTAAATAGTAATATAAATAAAATTTCATTTAACCCTTATTATATTATTAAAGATTTAATAGGATTTATTATAATAATTTTAATTTTATTACTAGTATGTTTACTAAATCCCTACATTTTATCAGATCCAGAAAATTTTAATCCTGCTAATTCTATAATCACTCCTATTCATATTCAACCAGAATGATATTTTTTATTTGCTTATGCAATTTTACGATCTATTCCTAATAAATTAGGGGGAGTATTAGCATTATTATTATCAATTTTAATTTTAATAATTTTACCTTTTAATAAAATTTATAAAATAAAAGGGTTTAAATTCTATTACTTTAATAAAATTATATTTTGAATTTTTTTTAATCTATTCCTATTATTAACCTGAATTGGAGCCCGACCAGTAGAAAATCCATACATTTTAATTGGTCAAATATTATCTATTATTTATTTTTTATATTTTTTTATTAGCCCAATAATAGCAAACTGACTAGATTCAATTATTTATAAATAATTATTTAGCTTATTAATAGTTTATGATTTGAATTCATAAGAAAGAAGTAAATTCTTCTAATAATTTTATTTAAAATTTAGTATAAGATTATATTAATAATACTATCAACACTTCACAACCCAGATCGAGAACCGAAACGATACGAACAGATCGCTATTCAACCATCGACTCTCGCCAAACCCATCCAATTCGATCGAGTGACCCTTGATCAGGGAAGTCACCAGAACGAGTCGACGGGAGAGCTCGAATGGATCCGATCGAGTGACCCTTGATCAGGGGAGTCACCAGA